AATTGTTAAAATAATTAAAAAGTCATTCAAAAAATTACAAAGAAATGAGCTTATTTTAATTTTTTTTTTTTTTTTTTTGTTTTATAAATTTTTTATAAAATTGTTATAAATTTAAATTTATAATTATTTTTATTATTAAATCTTTTATTATAGTATTTTTTTTTTATCTTAAAATTTTTTATATAAATAATTAAATTTTTCTTATATATATATATATTAATAAATATAATATTTATTAGAGAGATATATAAATGTATACTAAATATATAAAATTTTATATAAATTCTTATAATAGAAAGAATGTTAGATAAATATTTTATATAGATATGTTAACTATAAATATCCCTATTTTTAAATCGTGAAATTTTTTTTTATTGATTAATATATTATTATTAATTGATTAAACATTTATATATATATATATATCTATTAATTATAACTTAGTATACTCTTTTAGTTCATGTAAAAATTGTTAAATAGTTTTTCATCTTATTAAAATTAAAAATTTTTAAAAATTTTGCAAAATTTGACAAAATTGTACAATTTTTGCAAAAATTTATAAATTTTTAAATATAAAGTAAATTTAATTGAAATTTTACAAAAATTTATAAATTTTTTTTTTAAAAAAAAAAAAAAAATTCGGTCATTTATTATTAAATAAATAATTAAAAATTTATAAATTTTTATTTAATTATTTTTAATTTAAACTATTATTAATTATTTTAATAATAATAATTATTATTATTATTTTTTAATTTAATTTATTATAACTTATAAATGTATTTAATTTATATTTAATTAAAATTATTTAAGGGGTAATTATTAATTTATAAATTTAAGTTAAAAGTATGTATTTAGTGATTAATTTAAATTATTTAATAATATTATATCTTTATATAATATTTTATTAATTAATTTAAATTATTAAAATTTATAAAAATTAAACGGTTAAAAATTTATAAATTTTTAATTTAATTATTCTTAATTTAGACTATTATTAATTATTTTAATAATAATAATTATAATTGTTATTTTTTTAAATAAATTTATAATATTTTATAAATATATTTAATTTATATTTAATTAAAATTATTTAAGGGGTAATTTATTAATTTATAAATTTAAATTAAAAGTATGCATTTAGTGATTAATTTAAATTATTTAATAATAAAATAAATTATTAATTATATATATATATATATATATATATTGAATAATTAAAAAGTCATTCAAAAAATTACAAAGAAATGAGCTTATTTTAAAATTTATAATTTTAATTTAAATAATACTATAATAAATTATTTATAATTATAAATATAATAAATTTTATTATTAAATTTATAAAAATTGTTTGTATAAAGTTTTATTTTGGCTTAAAAATTTATTTTTAATTTGATTTATATGTAAATTTTTGTATGAATTTTTATTAATTTAAATAATTAATAAATTTTATTATATTCGCAGTAATTAATATTATTAATTAAAGAAATTTAGAAATAGTAATATTAAATAGTATTGATTAAATTAGTGCCAGCAGTCGCGGTTATACTAATAATACAAGTAAATTTTATTAGTAGAAGTTAAATTATTTTTTTTAATAATTAAATTAAATTTATTAGGTGAAATTTTAAATTTAAATAATTTGTTTATATAATAATTAAAGCTAAAAAATTTTAATTAAAAACTAGGATTAGATACCCTATTATTTAAAATGTATATAATTATACTAAAGTAGTATTAGTTATGTTCTTGAAACTTAAAAAATTTGGCGGTATTTTAGTCTATTCAGAGGAACCTGTTTTGTAATCGATAATCCACGATGGACCTAACTTAAATTTGTATTCAATTTATATACCGTCGTTATCAGAATATTTTATAAGAATAATAATATTCAATAATTTTAATAAAAATATATATCAGATCAAGGTGTAGTTTATGTTTAAGTAATAATGGGTTACAATAAAGTTATTTAAATGAATATAAATATGAAAAATTTATTGAAAGTGGATTTGATAGTAAAATTATAAAGATAAATAATTTGATTTTAGCTCTAAAATATGTACACATCGCCCGTCGCTCTTATTATAAAATAAGATAAGTCGTAACATAGTAGATGTACTGGAAAGTGTATCTAGAATGACAATTTAAAGCTTATTTAGTAAAGCCTTTCATTTACATTGAAAAAATTTTTGTGCAAATCAATATAAATTGATTAATTTTTATTTATTTATATTTTTGTATTATAAATTATATTATTAAAAATAATTATTAGATTAAAAGTTTTAGTATTTTTTAAAGAAAAAATAATATTAATTATAGTTTATTAGTATTGTAAAAGAAAATTGAAATAATTGAAAAATTATTATTTTATAAGAAAATTTTATTTATTGTACCTTGTGTATCAGCGTTTATTAAATAAAAAATAAAAATTTATTTATCTCGATTTTAAAAGAGTTAATATAATATTAAAGTTATTGTGATAAAATTATTTTTAATATTATATTAGAAATGAAATGTTATTCGTTTTTAAAGGTATCTAGTTTTTTAAGAAATGAATTTAATTCAGAATTTATAAATTTATAAAATTTATTATATTAATTTTTTAATTTTATAAATTTAATATTTTATGGGATAAGCTGTAAAATAAATTATTAAAAATAATAAATAAGTATAAAAAATATATGTTTAGAATTAGCAATTATTTATAATTATGTTATAATTTATTTTATAAAATAAATTATTTATTATATTTTAATTATTTATTAAAATTTTAATTTTAATTATAAAAATTAATAAAAAATGATAAAATTAGTATATTATATTGTTAAACAAATTTTAATGATAAGTTTTAATAAAGAATTCGGCAAAAATAATGTTCGCCTGTTTAACAAAAACATGTCTTTTTGAATTTAATTTAAAGTCTAACCTGCCCACTGATTTTTAAATGGCCGCAGTATTTTAACTGTGCAAAGGTAGCATAATCATTAGTTTTTTAATTGAAAGCTGGAATGAATGGTTGGACGAAATATTAACTGTTTCATTATAATTTAAAATAGAATTTTATTTTTTAGTTAAAAAGCTAAAATATTTTTAAAAGACGAGAAGACCCTATAAATCTTTATATTTAATTTATTTTAATTTTTTAGATTTATTTTGTTAAAATAAATGATAATATTTTATTGGGGTGATATTAAAATTTAATAAACTTTTAATTTTTAAATACATTAATTTATGAATTATTGATCCATTTTTATTGATTAAAAAATTAAGTTACTTTAGGGATAACAGCGTAATTTTTTTGGAGAGTTCATATCGATAAAAAAGATTGCGACCTCGATGTTGGATTAAGAGATAATTTTGGGTGTAGCCGTTCAAATTTTAAGTCTGTTCGACTTTTAAATTCTTACATGATCTGAGTTCAAACCGGCGTAAGCCAGGTTGGTTTCTATCTTTAATAAATTTTTATATTTTAGTACGAAAGGATTAAATAAAAAAATAATTATATTTTAAATAAAGAATTTTATTAATATAATATACTATTTTGGCAGATTAGTGCAATAAATTTAGAATTTATTTATGTAAATTTTTACAAATAGTACTTGTTTTATATAGATTTATTATTATCTTTAGTTAGAAGTTTATTATTAATTATTTGTGTGTTAGTAAGAGTAGCTTTTTTAACATTATTAGAACGTAAAGTTTTAAGTTATATTCAAATTCGAAAAGGTCCTAATAAAGTTGGTATTATAGGAATTCCTCAACCTTTTTGTGATGCAATTAAATTATTTACAAAAGAACAAACTTATCCTTTATTATCAAATTATTTAAGTTATTATATTTCTCCTATTTTTTCTTTATTTTTATCTTTATTAGTTTGAATAAGAATGCCTTTTTTTATTAAGTTATATTCTTTTAATTTAGGTCTTTTATTTTTTTTATGCTGTACAAGTTTAGGAGTTTATACTGTTATAATTGCTGGTTGGTCTTCTAATTCAAATTATGCTTTGTTAGGGGGTTTACGAGCAGTAGCTCAAACAATTTCTTATGAAGTTAGTATAGCTTTGATTTTATTAAGATTTGTGTTTTTAATTGGTAGATATAATATATTAGGATTTTATTATTATCAAATAAATTTATGATTTTTAATTATTTTATTTCCTATAGGATTAATTTGATTAACTGTTTCTTTAGCTGAAACAAATCGTACTCCTTTTGATTTTGCAGAAGGTGAGTCAGAATTAGTTTCTGGGTTTAATGTAGAATATAGAAGAGGTGGATTTGCTTTAATTTTTTTAGCAGAATATGCTAGTATTTTATTTATGAGTATATTATTTTGTGTTATTTTTCTTGGGTGTGATGTAATAAACTTTATTTTTTATTTTAAATTAATATTTATTTCTTTTATTTTTATTTGAGTTCGTGGTACATTGCCTCGTTTTCGGTATGATAAATTAATATATTTAGCTTGAAAATGTTTTTTATCTTTTTCATTAAATTATTTATTATTTTTTATTGGATTAAAAATTTTATTGTATTCATTTATATTATTAATTATTTTTAGTAAAGTTAATAGAAAATTATGTTCTATCTTATGTTTTCAAAACATATGCTTATTCAAGCTCATTAACTTTAAATTAATAAGTTATCTCATCATTTAATAATTAAAGGATTAACTAAATAATATAGAAAATAAATTACTGTTAAAATTTGTCCAATAATTACATAAGGTTCTTCAACAGGTCGGGCTCCAATTCATGTTAATAGAATTACAGTTACTACTATAATTCAAAATATAATTTGATTAATAGGGTAAAATTGAATTCCTCGAAATTTACTTAAGTGATAAAATGGTAAAATTATTAAAATTGCAATTGATAATACAAGAGCAATTACTCCTCCAAGTTTGTTAGGAATAGATCGTAAAATTGCATAAGCAAATAAAAAATATCATTCAGGTTGAATATGTACAGGAGTTACTAAAGGATTAGCAGGAATAAAATTGTCAGGGTCTCCTAGTAAATTAGGGTTAATTAATACTAATATAATTAGAGCTATAATTATTACTAAAAATCCAACAATATCTTTAAAAGAAAAATAAGGGTGAAATGGAATTTTATCAATATTTGAATTAATTCCTATAGGATTATTAGACCCAGTTTGGTGTAAGAATAATAAATGAATTATAGTTATTGCAAGTACAATAAAAGGTAAAATAAAATGGAATGTAAAAAATCGTGTTAGTGTTGCATTATCAACAGCAAATCCACCTCACACTCATTGTACTAAGTCAATACCTAAATATGGAATAGCAGATAATAAATTTGTAATAACAGTAGCTCCTCAAAAAGATATTTGTCCTCAAGGTAAAACATATCCTATAAAAGCAGTTCCTATTACTAAAAATAAAATAATAACTCCAACTATTCATGTAGGAGTAAATAAGTAAGATCCATAATAAATTCCACGTCCTACATGTAAGTAAATACAAATAAAAAAAAATGATGCTCCGTTGGCATGAAGAGTTCGTAATAATCATCCATAGTTTACATCACGACAAATATGATTTACTCTATTAAAAGCTATATTTACGTCTGCTGTATAATGTATTGCTAAAAATAATCCTGTTAAAATTTGAATAATTAAACATAATCCTAATAAAGATCCAAAATTTCATCAACTAGAAATATTAATAGGAGCAGGAAGATCAACTAATGCATTATTAGCAATTTTAAATAAAGGGTGGGTATTTCGTAAAGGTTTATTCATTAATTTATTAAACGTAAAGGACCTTTAAATAATTTAGTAATTTTTACAATAATAATTAAAGTAATTAATAAGTAATTTATTAATAAAATAGTAATAAAATTTGTTGGATAATTATATAATTTATTTAATGATAATGAATTTTCTATTAAAAAAGATTTTAAATTAAAAATTGATTCTATTTCGTTATTTATTAAATAAAAAGATAAAGATGTTTTATCAATAATAAAACATAAGATAATAAATAATAATGTAAATATTATTGAAAAAATAGTTAATTTAATAGATAAATTAAATATTTCATTTGAAGCTAAAGAAGTAACATAAATAAATAAAACTAATATACCTCCTAAAAATACTAAAAATAAAATGTATGAATATCAAAAAGTTTTTGTTATTAATCCAGTTAATAGGGAAATTAATAACGTTTGTATTAATAAAGTTAATCCTATAGCTAAAGGATGAAATATATTAATAAAAATAATTGAAGTTATAATAATTAGAGAATAAATGATTAATTGAAGAATATCAGGAGATAGTTTATATAAAATATTAATTTTGGGGATTAATGATAAAGGTTTTTCTTTTCTCTTGAAGTTTTAAAAGAAGTAATCTTATTTTTGATTTACAAGACCAATGTTTTTATTAAACTATTAAAACTAATGATTATATTAATTTATTGAAGAATACCAAGAATTTTATTTATTTTAGCTTTATTTTCTTTTGTTTCTAGTCGTAAACATTTGTTATCTATACTTTTAAGTTTAGAATATATTGTTTTAATATTATTTTTTATATTATTTATATATATAAATATAATAAATTTTGAAAGTTATTTTTGTATAATATTTTTGACTTTTAGTGTTTGTGAAGGAGCTTTAGGTTTATCAATTTTAGTATCTATAATTCGAACTCATGGAAATGATTATTTTCAATCTTTTAGAATTATATAATGTTAAAAATTATTTTATATTTAGTGTTTTTAATTCCTATTTGTTTTATTAATAAAAAATATTGAATGGTTCAAAATTTAATATTTTTAGTAAGTTTTTTTTTTATTATTATAAATTGTTGTATAAATTATTGAGTAAATATTAGTTATTTTTTAGGTTATGATATGTTATCTTATGGATTAATTTTGTTGAGTTTATGAATTTGTTCATTGATATTAATAGCAAGAGAAAGAGTTTATAAGTATAATAATTATAATTTATTATTTTTATTTAATGTATTATTATTATTGATTTTATTAATTTTAACTTTCAGAAGTATAAGATTATTTATATTTTATTTATTTTTCGAAAGAAGTTTAATTCCTACATTATTTTTAATTTTAGGTTGAGGGTATCAGCCTGAGCGATTACAAGCAGGATTATATTTGTTGTTTTATACATTATTTGTTTCTTTACCCATATTATTAGGAATTTTTTATTTATATAAAAATATAGGGACTATAAATTTTTATTTAATAAATAATTATTTATTTAATTATGATTTATTGTATTTTTGTATATTATTAGCATTTTTAGTTAAAATACCTATATTTTTAGTTCATTTATGATTACCTAAAGCTCATGTTGAAGCACCAGTTTCAGGATCAATAATTTTAGCTGGTATTATATTAAAATTAGGAGGATATGGATTATTGCGTGTTATTAGTTTTCTTCAATTATTAGGATTAAAATATAATTTTATTTGAATTGGAATTAGATTAGTTGGAGGGGTTCTTGTAAGTTTTGTTTGTTTGCGACAAACTGATTTAAAGGCTTTAATTGCTTATTCTTCTGTTGCTCATATAGGAATTGTATTAGCTGGTTGTTTGACAATAAGATATTGAGGAATTTGTGGGTCTTATAGATTAATAATTGCTCATGGATTATGTTCTTCTGGATTATTTTGTTTAGCTAATATTTCTTATGAGCGGTTAGGAAGACGAAGTTTATTAATTAATAAAGGATTATTAAATTTTATGCCTGCTATAACTTTATGATGATTTTTATTAAGTTCTTCTAATATAGCTGCTCCTCCTACTTTAAATTTATTAGGTGAAATTTCTTTATTAAATAGAATTGTGAGTTGATCGTGAGTGAGAATAATTTCTTTATCTTTATTATCTTTTTTTAGAGCAGCTTATACTTTATATTTATATTCTTTTAGTCAACATGGAAAAATTTTTTCAGGTGTTTATTCATTTAGAGGAGGTAAAATTCGTGAATATTTATTATTAATATTACATTGATTGCCTTTAAATTTATTAATTATAAAAAGTGATAGATGTTTATTGTGATTATATTTAAATAGTTTAAATTAAAAATACTAATTTGTGGTGTTAGTGATATGAAAATTCATTTTAAATCGTGAAAAATTTATCAATTTGTTTAATTAGATTTGTTATTTTAATTTCTTTTAGAATTAGATTTTTTTTAATAAATTTATATTTTATTATTAATGATTTAGTTTATTTTCTTGAGTGAGAAGTAGTTTCTTTAAATTCTATATCTATTGTTATAACAATTTTATTTGATTGAATAAGTTTATTGTTTATGTCTTTTGTTTTATTAATTTCTTCTTTAGTTATTTATTATAGAAAAGAATATATAAGAAATGATGAAAATATTAATCGATTTATTATATTGGTTTTAATATTTGTTTTTTCTATAATGTTATTAATTATTAGACCTAATTTAATTAGTATTTTATTAGGTTGAGATGGATTAGGTTTAGTTTCTTATTGTTTAGTAATTTATTTTCAAAATGTTAAATCATATAATGCTGGGATATTAACAGCTTTATCAAATCGAATTGGAGATGTTGCTTTATTATTAGCAATTGCTTGAATATTAAATTATGGTAGTTGAAATTTTATTTTTTATTTAGAATTTATAAAAAATGATTTAGAAATAATAATTATTGGTAGATTAGTTATATTAGCTGCTATAACTAAAAGAGCACAAATTCCTTTTTCTTCGTGGTTACCTGCTGCAATAGCAGCTCCTACACCAGTTTCTGCTTTAGTTCATTCTTCAACTTTAGTTACTGCAGGAGTTTATTTATTAATTCGATTTAATATATTATTAATAAATAGAATATTAGGTCAATTGTTATTATTATTATCAGGATTAACAATATTTATGGCGGGATTAGGAGCAAATTTTGAATTTGATTTAAAAAAAATTATTGCTTTATCAACTTTAAGACAATTAGGGTTAATAATAAGAATTTTATCAATAGGATTTTATAAATTAGGTTTCTTTCATTTATTAAGACATGCTTTGTTTAAAGCTTTATTATTTATATGTGCAGGAGCAATTATTCATAATATAAATAATAGTCAAGATATTCGTTTGATAGGAGGATTAAGATTACATATACCTTTAACATCTGCTTGTTTTAATGTTTCTAATTTAGCTTTATGTGGAATACCTTTTTTAGCCGGATTTTATTCAAAAGATTTAATTTTAGAAATAGTTTTAATTAGAAATGTAAATATATTTACATTTTTTCTTTATTTTTTTTCTACAGGTCTAACTGTATGTTATTCTTTTCGTTTAGTATTTTATTCAATGACGGGAGAATTAAATTGTAGTAGATTAAATATATTAAATGATGAAAGATGAGTTATGTTACGAGGTATAATAGGTTTATTAATTATAAGAATTATTGGAGGTAGAATATTAAATTGACTAATATTTTCAACTCCTTATATAATTTGTTTACCTATAAGTATAAAATTGTTAACATTATTTGTTTGTATTTTAGGAGGAGGATTGGGGTATTTAATTTCTAATGTTTCTTTATATTTTGTAAATAAATCTTTATTAAATTATAATAAATCAATATTTTTAGGTTCAATATGATTTATACCTTATATTTCAACTTATGGATTAATTTATTTTCCATTAAATTATGGTTATTCTGTTGTAAAAAGATTTGATCAAGGGTGATCAGAGTATTTTGGGAGTCAACATATTTATCAAAAATTAATAAAATATTCAAAATTATTTTTTTTAATACAAAATAATAATTTAAAAATTTATTTGTTATTATTTGTATTTTGAGTTTTAATTATATTTAATTTTTTATTATTTTTATAATAATTACAATTATTATGATATTTAAATAGCTTATGTATAGAGTATGACATTGAAGATGTTAGGGAGATTAAATAATCTTTAAATATAATGAATTATTTTTAGTAATTTATAAAAAATTAATTTTTTATTTTTACAATGAAAATGTAAAGTTTTATTTAAACTATATAAATAGAAATATAAATGGAATTTAACCATTAAATAAAAAAGTTAGCAGCTTTTTTTTGATCATCATATTTCTTTAATTGGAATTAATATTCAGTTATATCATTAACAGTGATATGCCTCTAATTTGGCTTCAATTAATTAATTTAGAATAAGGGTAAAATTACCTAAGATTAGGTCGAAACTAATTGCAATATAATCGCTTCATATTCAAGATAGATTGAAATATTCAATACTTTTTGAATGCAAATCAAATGTTATAATTAACTACAATCCTATTAAGAAGATCAATTTAATATTCCTTGATTTCATTCATGGTATAATCCAATTAATAAAATTAAAATGAAAATAATTGAAGTAATTGTTCATGTTATTAAGTTAGAAAATTTTAAAATAATGATTATAGGTAAAATTAAAGCAATTTCAACATCAAAAATTAAAAAAATAATAGTAATTAAAAAAAATCGTAATGAAAAAGGTAAACGAGAAGAAGATTTAGGGTCAAATCCACATTCAAAAGGAGATCTTTTTTCTCGATCTACTAAAGTTTTTTTTGATAAAATTGAAGCTAATAATATTACTACTATTGAAATAATAAAAATAATTGTTGCTATTAAGATAATTGAAAAAATTATCTATACTATTATTAATAGACCTTATGATTGGAAGTCAAATATACTTTTATACTATATAGATAATAATTTATTAACCTCCTCATCAATAGATGGTTACATAAAGAAATAATCAAACAATATCAACAAAGTGTCAATATCATGCTGCAGCTTCAAATCCAAAATGATGATTTTTTGAAAAATGATTATTTAAATGTCGTAGTAAGCAAATTAATAAAAATGTAGTTCCAATTAAAACGTGAACTCCATGAAATCCTGTTGCTATATAAAAAGTTGAGCCATAAACTGAGTCGGCAATAGTAAAGGGAGCTTCAATATATTCATAAGCTTGAAGAATAGTAAAATAAATACCTAATAGTACTGTAAAAAATAATCCTTGAGTAGTTTGAGAATAATTATTTTCTATAAGGCTATGATGAGCTCAAGTTACAGTTACTCCAGAGGCTAATAAAATTGCTGTATTTAATAAAGGAATTTGAAAAGGATTAAAAGCAATAATTCCTATAGGAGGTCAAGATGCTCCTAATTCAATAGAAGGAGATAGTCTTCTGTGAAAAAAAGCTCAAAAAAAAGAAACGAAAAATAAAACTTCTGATAAAATAAATAAAATTATTCCTCATCGAAGTCCAATAGTGACACTATAAGTGTGTAAACCTTGATAAGTTCCTTCTCGAGAAACATCTCGTCATCATTGATAAACAGTTAAAATTGTAATAATATTTCCTAAAGTGAATAAAGAAATATCATATTGATGAAATCATTTTACTATTCCTGAAACTGTAGTTATAGCTCCAATAGCTCCTGTTAAAGGTCAAGGACTATAATCTACTAAGTGGAAAGGGTGATTTGAATGTATAGACATTAATTTACTTCACTAGAATAAAGAGTTCTTAAAACAGCAAATACATAAGATTGAATTATAGCTACTGCAGATTCAAGAGTTAATAATGCAATTTGTGCAATTAATAAAATTATAATTAATGCGTGAGAAAGAGAAGGTCCAGTATTTCCTAATAAAGTTAATAATAAATGACCTGCAATTATATTTGCTGTTAATCGAACAGCTAATGTTCCAGGTCGAATAATATTTCTAATAGTTTCAATACATACTATAAAAGGTATAAGAATTGCAGGTGTACCTTGAGGTACTAAATGGGCAAATATATGTTGTGTATTATTAATTCAACCATAAATTATAAATCTTAATCATAATGGAAGAGCTAAAGTTAAAGTTAAAGTTAAATGACTTGTTCTTGTAAAAATATAAGGAAATAATCCTATAAAATTATTAAATAAAATTATTGAAAATAAAGAAATAAAAATAAATGAAGATCCATTATGTCCTAAAGGGCCTAATAAAGTTTTAAATTCTTTATGTAAAGTTGTAAGAATAGAATTTCAGAAAATATTATAACGAGAGGGTATTAATCAATAAATTGAAGGAATTAATAAAATTCCTAAAAAAGTTCTTATTCAATTTAATGATAAATTAAAAATTCTTGATGAAGGGTCGAAAACAGAAAATAAATTAGTTATCATTTTCAATTTATAGAGTTTAAATTATTGTTTTTTAATTTTAAAGATTTAGGTGAAGTTGGAATATATGAATAATAATTAAAAATACAAAATAAAATAAAAGAAATAGTAAAAATTAAAAATAAACTTAATCATCTAATTGGAGCTATTTGTGGAATTAAAAAATATTAATATATTAATAATTTTAGTTTGACATACTAATGTTATATGTTTAACTAATTTTTTATTTCATTAGAAGTAAGTGCTAATTTACTATTTAATGGTTTAAGAGACCAGTACTTGCTTTCAGTCATCTAATGATGAATTTAAATTATTAGAAATTCATTTAATAAAATAATTTACAGGAACTCTTTCAATTACAATAGGTATAAAACTATGATTAGCTCCACAAATTTCAGAACATTGACCATAAAATAATCCGGGACGATTAATATGAAAGTTTGTTTGGTTTAATCGTCCTGGAGTTCCATCTACCTTTACTCCAAGAGAAGGAATTGTTCATGAATGAAGGACATCTGCAGCAGTTACTAAAATTCGAATTTGAGAATTTATTGGTAAAACAATTCGATTATCTACATCTAAAAGACGAAATCTATCATTTGATAATTCATTAGTGGGAATTATATATGAATCAAATTCAATATTATTAAAATCTGAATATTCATAGCTTCAATATCATTGGTGACCAATTGATTTTAAAGTTATTGCGGGTTCATTAATTTCATCTAATAAATATAAAAGTCGAAGAGAAGGGAAAGCAATAAAAAATAAAATAATAGCAGGTAAAATTGTTCAAATTATTTCAATTAGTTGACCATGTAATAAAAATCGATTAATATAATTATTAAAAAATAGTATAAATATTAAATATCCAACTAAAACGGTAATTATTACTAAAATTAATAATGCGTGATCGTGAAAAAAAGTTAATTGTTCTATTAAAGGAGAAGCTCTGTCTTGTAAATTTAAATTAGCTCATGTTGACATTATTCTAATAAAAGTAAAATACTTTATATATGGAGTTTAAATCCATTGCACTAATCTGCCATATTAGAAATTTGTTAAAAGTGGTAATTCATTAAAACTATGTTCAGCAGGGGGTGTATTTTGATATCATTCAATAGAAGAATTTAATTGAATTGGAAAAATTACTTGTCGTTGAGAAATTAAACTTTCTCAAATAATAAAAAAGAAATATAAAATTCCTAGTAAAGAAATTGAAGAACCAATTGTAGAAATAACATTTCATGTAGTATAAGCATCTGGATAATCAGAATATCGTCGTGGTATTCCAGCAAGTCCTAAGAAATGTTGAGGAAAAAATGTTAAATTTACTCCAATAAATATAATAACAAATTGACTTTTTAATCAGTTATTTTTTATTGTTAATCCTGTAAATAAAGGGTATCAATGAATAAATCCAGCTATAATTGCAAATACTGCTCCTATTGATAAAACATAATGAAAATGAGCAACTACATAGTATGTGTCATGTAAAATAATATCAACTGATGAATTTGCCAATACAACTCCTGTTAAACCTCCTACAGTAAATAAAAATACAAATCCTAAAGCTCATAAAATTGCTGGAGAATAACTTAATTGAGCTCCATGTAGAGTAGCAAGTCAACTAAAAATTTTAATACCTGTAGGTACTGCAATAATTATAGTAGCAGAAGTAAAATAAGCTCGAGTATCTACATCTATACCTACTGTAAATATATGATGAGCTCAAACAATGAATCCTAATAAACCAATAGCAAGTATAGCATAAATTATTCCTAAAGAACCAAAAGTTTCCTTTTTTCCTGATTCTTGTCTAATAATATGAGAAATTATACCAAATCCTGGTAAAATTAAAATATAAACTTCTGGATGACCAAAAAATCAAAATAAATGTTGATAAAGAATAGGATCACCTCCTCCTGCAGGATCAAAAAATGAAGTGTTTAAATTTCGATCTGTTAATAATATAGTAATAGCTCCTGCAAGAACAGGAAGAGATAAAAGTAATAAAAATGCAGTAATTACAACTGATCACACAAATAAAGGTATTCGATCAAGAGTAATTCCTGAAGCTCGTATATTAATTACTGTTGTAATAAAATTTACTGCTCCTAGAATAGAAGAAATACCAGCTAGGTGTAAAGAAAAAATTGCAAGATCAACTGAAGCTCCTCCATGAGCAATTCCTGAAGATAAAGGAGGGTAAACTGTTCATCCAGTTCCAGCTCCGTTTTCCACTATACTACTGACTAATAATAATGAAAGAGCAGGAGGTAAAAGTCAAAAACTTATATTATTTATTCGAGGAAATGCTATATCTGGGGCTCCTAATATTAAAGGAACTAATCAATTTCCAAATCCTCCAATTATAATAGGTATAACTATAAAAAAAATTATAACAAAAGCATGAGCTGTTACAATTACATTATAAATTTGGTCATCTCCAATTAAGGCTCCAGGATGACCTAATTCTGCTCGAATTAAAATACTTAAAGATGTTCCTACTATTCCTGCTCAAGCTCCAAAAATAAAATATAAAGTTCCAATATCTTTATGATTAGTAGAAAATAGCCATTGTCGCGATTAAGTGGCTGAAAATTTAGGCAATAGACTGTAAATCTATTTATAAGAATTAATTCTTCTTAATCAAGGCTTTATATTCAAATATGATATTAGACTGCAATTCTAAAGGTGTAAATTTTACTAAAGCTTATAGGATATTCCTGTATTTATAGCTTTGAAGGCTATTAGTTTATTTAACTTAAAGCCTTAAAGTATAAAAAAGAATAAAGAAATAAATAATAATCCTAAAGTTGAAATAAAAGTTAAAATTAAATACATTTTTATATAAAAATTATTAAATTGTAATTTAATAATTCAATTATTTTCATAATAATTTAATATAAATGCAGAATAACAAATTCGTAGATAAAAAAATAATGTAATTAATGTTGAAATTGTTAAAATAATTAATAATAAATATTGATTATTGAAAGATAATTGTTGAATAACAATTCATTTAGGTAAAAATCCTAAAAAGGGAGGCAATCCTCCTAAAGATAAAAAATTTATAAATAATATAAATTTTAAAATTTTTGAATTAAAAAATAAAGAAAATATTTGAGTTAAATGAAAAATTTTAAAAGTATTAAATATAAAAATTAATGTAAATGATAAAAATGAATAAAATATGAAATAGATGTATCAAATTGATTCACTAATTATTAATGCAGAAATTATTCATCCTAAATGATTAATTGAAGAAAATGCTATTAATTTTCGTAAAGAAGTTTGGTTTATTCCTCTAAGTGCACCAATAATTACAGATATAATTGCTCTAATTATTAATAAAGTTTTAATATTTAAATATGATATTAATATTAATGGGGCAATTTTTTGTCAAGTTATAAGTATTAATCTATTTATTCATGTTAGTCCTTCTATTAAATTAGGAAATCAAAAATGAAAAGGAGCTGCTCCTCTTTTTAGTAATAAAGAGGATAATATAATTATAGATGTATATGAATAATTAATTTCTATTATTATATTATTTTTTAATATTAATAAAATGATTGAAAATAATAAAACAGTTGAAGCTAATGCTTGAGTTAAAAAGTATTTTAAAGATGATTCAGTAGAAGTTAAATTATTATTATCTCTTATTAAGGGGATAAAAGATAATAAATTAATTTCTAGTCCTATTCATGCTCTTAATCAAGAATTAGATGTAACTGTAATTATTGTTCCTAAAATTATAATTATAATAAATAAAATTTTTGAAGAATTATTAAAAATTAAAAAGAAAAGGATTAAAACCTTTATAAATGGGGTATGAACCCAGTAGCTTAATTAGCTTATCTTTTTATATTTTAGTGTATGATGCACAAAAGTTTTTGATACTTTTAGAAATAGTTTAATTCTATTAAATATAATTATAAAAAATAAATTAATGAATATAGAAATTTTATTAACATAATTATAGTCAATTAATAAATATAGAAATTCTATTAAATATAATTATAAAAAATAAATTAATGAATATAGAAATTCTATATGATTTACTCTATCAAAGTAATCCTTTAATCAGGCAATTCATT